TCAGAATCCAATTTTCAAATTTAGAATTTAAATTTGGATAAAAATCACGAGAATACGGATTTGTCCTCGAATTTTTTATTGCGAGGTAAAGGGTTAAATCCTTTTTAAGAAATGAAGTTTTTGATCGGAATACAAAGAAAACCGAAGGACCCCTTAACTATTAGGGGACTAATATAACGAATCTCACTTTTACCACTAAACTATACCCGCTACAATTTAATTATTGTCTATAAATAGGTTTTTGTCGAACAAAAGAGAATTGCGGCGGTATCAGTAAAAATCATGAAACTTAGAGTGTTGATGCCTTTTGTCAGGTGATTTAATTATTAATAAAAGGGCTCATTTAAATAACCTGTTCTATCCTTTTTTGCTGGAGGGTTTTGGACTAATTAGGGCTCGATAAAATAACTGCAGTCATAACATAAAAATACCTGATGGAAGAATCCACGGTTCAAAAATTGAACCCTTTTTTAAAGTAAAGAATTGCTCAAACAAAAAGGAGAGGATCTTTTAGACTTAAGTATTTTGAAAAGGCCCGGCTAGGTACTAACCCGGCCAGGCCGTGGGAATGAAAAAGTCCTTACTCTTACTTTAATAAAAAGAAAAGAATGGGATTGCTGCTAAACGTTCTTTAGATCTATATAATAAAGGAAAAAGAAAGAAGAAATACTTTTTTCAATCCTTACCTTATACATGTTAAGTAATGTAACATAGTACTTATTCTTTTTCAATTGGAGAGATGGCTGAGTGGACTAAAGCGTCGGATTGCTAATCCGTTGTACGAGCGATTCGTACCGAGGGTTCGAATCCCTCTCTTTCCGTTTCCGTTGAATTTATCTTTTCGTTTTCTTTCATATTTAGCGGAAAGTAAACCCTTTTTATTTTGTTATAGTAAAATAGTCAAATTCCTAGTTAAAGGAGTAAATCGAAAAAATTCTAAGAAAATCTTAAAATAAAGCAAAAGAAAGGAAAAAGTCTTATCCTATTTTTTTATTCTTCCCGTCCAGGATTACGTCCTGGATCATTAGATAGGAATCCGAAGATGAAGAGAGAAACAAAGAATATAACTACTGTGTAAACGAAGAGTTTGAGAGTAAGCATTACACAATCTCCAATATCAGTTTTTTTTTTAAAAGAGAATAGATTCGCCATTTTTATACCACATATCTTAACTATTTTGATACTAAGAAATGAAGCAGTTTCAAAAAAAATGAATTTTCATAAATTCATTTGTAATATTTGGAAGAAGAGTCTTTCATTACCAAAAGTGTCTTTAATATCCAAAACCAAAATAGTTAATTATTGAGTAACCCACTAGAGTTTTTCACCGGAAAAGGGTCAGAATGCGGAAATGAGGTGATCTAGATTTAGCACACCTATTTCAATTTGTACCAAGAGCTCAGCCTTTAAGAACTATCTGATCTTGTCAATTGTTGGCATTTTTTATCAAATAAAGCATGCATTTTTATAGGATAGTTTTTTTTTTCTAGAACAGTATTAAATATCTCATCGAAAACTTACAGCAGCTTGCCAAACAAAGGCTAAGAGAAAAAATAGAAGGGGTATAACTGGCATAAGATCTACAATTGGATTTAAAAAGGCATAGGCCTCCGGTAATTTGCCAAATAAAAAATGAATCGAATAAAGGTCAGAATTAAGACAGATACCGCTCAAACTGAAGATATTAAGCATAACAAAAGTTTTTTATTCTTGGATTATTCTTGGAGATAATTGCTTTTTGATTGAGTTATTGATATAAGAGAAAATGAAGAAAGTAAAATAGACTCAAAAACCCTTCTTTTTCTTTGAACTTACCCAATCAAAAATTCTTCTATTTTCAATTCAAAATAGAAGAAATTCTACTTTCATACAATATCTTATATTGTAATTAAATTATATGTAATGATCAATCCATTTTTATAGAATTCTATATCGACATGTGTTAAAAATTATCCATTCCATAGTCATTTTGGCGGGAATTGACGAACAACCACTACTAATAGTACTGTTTATTAGTGAAGAATATAGAAGTGGGGCGTGGCCAAGTGGTAAGGCAACGGGTTTTGGTCCCGCTATGCGGAGGTTCGAATCCTTCCGTCCCAGAGGATATGGATTATATGCGAATAAAGGAAGACTTTTTTTAAACCCCGTTTATTTCCAATAAAAGAGTAATAGCCTATTGGATAGAATTTGATTCTTCCTTCGACTTTTTACTAATACGAATTCTTTTCTGAACCCTATTTTATTTGACAACCTCAATTGAGTTCAAATGACACATGGATATACCGGCATTTTTTTATTCAGGTATAAGTAACATAGATCGCACTCGTTTGAATAAAAAAAAGTCGTACAGTCATCGTAGGCCCATGCTCTTCCATATTCATACTGAAGGTTAGTACTTAGAAAAGAAAAACTTTACCTGCCAGATCCTTTAATTTAAAGGGATATATCGATTAATTAGTAACAATTTTTCAATTCTAAACAAAAGTCTTGGTAGTAATTGAATTCAATCAAGGGTATTAAGTCTCTTCAGACAAGACTGTAGTGGGGTAAAATAAAAACTAGGAACAAGAGCTTAATCCGAATCTTTTTTTTATACCTAGACTAGCTCACCTAGTGCATCTCGGAAAAAGAAATGCTTTTTTTTATGTTTCATCATCTCCATAACGAAAAGTATCCATTTTAATACCTTTATCTGTTCTACCAATATCATTAATAAAAGATCAAGTAAATTACATACGTAACAGATGCTTTTTTTTCTTTGAACCCCCTTTTAGGTATTTCTTTTTTTTTTTTTTGCTCGAATTGAAAAAATGAATTAATAATTTTAAATCTAGATAACAATTTTGAGAGGAGGTGATTCGTCTATTCTAGTCACTTTAGGGAAAGATTACAGGAAATTGACTTTCAAGTGGGGACTTCAATGTTCTATTTCAGTAACAACAGTGTTTTTATTTTTGTGACAAATATTTGTGATCCTTTTAATTGAAAAAGTGAATCTATAATTAAGTTGACAGTTGTTTAACTTAGCAAATGGATACGGAAATCTTTTACTCGTTCGATTCCTATTTCTTGAATCAGATAAAGCAATAACGAAGAAAAATTTCCCGCAGATATCGTTCTTTTTATCCATTTCATAAAAAACTGGAATTTGTTTTTTTTTTTTTGACTTAGCTATTTTCCTTAACCTATCGATGGTTGAATTCGAAAAGAAAGATGGATTTTTATATCTTAGGATAGGATGCTTAAATGTACTGTATTCAAATAATGATGTCGAAGTAGGAAATGTGTTTTCAATATTTATTTTCCACGATTTCCTGTGAGTTCTCGGTACTCGAAGATGCGGATTCATTAAAAAAAAAAGAACCCGTTTATTCATGTTATTTCTATTTGATTATATTTATATAATTCTATTCTTCTATAATTTAGAATTAGATAAAAATAATACAAATTTTATTCTATAAAATTTGGGATTCAAATAGGGGATTTAAGTTGAATTCTTAGTGAGGACTTCTTTATAAAAAAAAATTTCGCCACCCGTATATACGGAGTACTTACCAAACTAATGACTACTCATGATTCCATTTCTAAACTATAGGATGTTATGGTAAAACTTCGTTTGAAACGATGTGGTAGAAAGCAACGTGCGACTTGAAGGACATGATCAGCTGTGGAATTATTACATCCGTCATTTTAGATAGCAATGAAGGTGCCCTTGGCTCGACATCTTTTGTTCTGTTCTATTACTCTCGATTGTAATTCAAATAGTACATAATATGATGTAGCTCGAGTAGAAAGTATTGATTGATTTATCAGGGGCAAGGATCTAGGGCGAGTGCCAATGAATAAGTTGGAACAACTTCGTAAGTATATCTTCAAGATATAAATCAAAAGGATCGAATTCGAACACGTTTCAAACCCGTTTTTCGAATTGGTAAAACACTATTGATCAAAAGTGTATAAAGCGGGAATCAAGCATTCGACTGATTCTTTGATATAAGAAATCATAAAAAAGGGTATGTTGCTGCCATTTTGAAATGATTAAGGATCACCGAAGTAATGTCTAAACCCAAGGATTCAAAGCAAAGAGAAAAGATCTTGGAACAAGGAAAGACTTTTTTCAATTGTCTTAATAACTAGAGAAGAATAAAAAACTTCTAAACGAGACAGAAAGGGGTTAGAGACCGCTCAATAACTTAAATGCCTAAGGCCAGTCTTTGAACTATTTAAGAGTTATCTAACTTGAGTTATGAGTACGAATGCCCTTTTTCGTTTTTGGGAACCAAGAAAGGGCTTTATTTTGATTCTATTTATTTAATGATTTTAGGGATCTACTTGGCATTCAAATTATAGAATTTTGAATCATTTTTTTTTTTTTTTCTCGAGCCGTACGAGGGGAAAACTTCTTATACGGTTCTAAGGGGGGTATTAGATCTATCCCAATGAGCCGTCTATCGAATTGTTGCAATTGATGCTCGAGCCCGAAGAGAAGGAAAAGATCTTCGTAAAGTGGGTTTTTATGATCCGATAAGGAATCAAACCTATTTAAATGTTCCTGCTATTCTCTATTTCCTTGAAAAAGGTGCTAAACCGACAGGAACTGTTCATGATATTTCAAAGAAGGCGGATGTTTTTAGGGAACTTCTCCTTAATCAATCAAACTTAAAGAAATAAAAAAAGAGTGTGGGTATGACTCGGATCTAATCTAATTTTTTAGAACTTTTATTGACTATTCTCTTTCTTACTCTAGTCAGAACCCAGTTTTTATTGTTCCTATAAAATCACATAATAAGGACCAAAAAAATACCTTGTATTGATAGAAAAATCCTCAAATGAATAGACTAGCTCAAGAAATTGGATCTATAAATAGAAAATTCTGATATTCCCCTTAATTAGGTGGTTATTGTTGGAGTTCTAAAGTACGAGATTCAACTTGCTTTGTCAACTTATATTGATTACTTAATTCCAATATTTTGGATTTCTTTTTCCTTTTTTTCATA